GTTAGTGTAGCTTAATTAAAAGTATGGCACTGAAAATGCCAAGATAAATTTTGAAAAATTTCACAAACATAAAGGTTTGGTCCCAGCCTTACTATTAATTTTAATTATATTTATACATGCAAGTCTCAGCATTCCTGTGAAAATGCCCTCTTTTTACCATAATAAAAATGAGGAGCAGATATCAGGCACTACTTTGCCCATAACATCTTGCTAAGCCACACCTCCACAGGAATTCAGCAGTAGTAAATATTGAATATAAGCGTCAATAAGCTTGACTCAGTAATAATTTAAAGAGTTGGTAAATTTCGTGCCAGCCACCGCGGTTATACGAAAAACCCAAATTAATAAAAACGGCCCAAAGCGTGGTTAAATTATATTAAATATAATAGAAATGAAAATTAACTTAACTGTCATACGTAACCGTTAAACGTAAAACCAGAAACGAAAGTTATTCTAATAAAAAAAATTACTTGAACCCACGACCGCTAAGAAACAAACTAGGATTAGATACCCTACTATGCTTAGCTTTAAACTTTGATTTCTCCGCCAGATTACTACGAGCCATAGCTTAAAACTCAAAGGACTTGGCGGTGCTCTACACCCCCTAGAGGAGCCTGTTCTATAATCGATAATCCTCGCTAAACCTCACCACCTATTGCCAATACCGCCTATATACCACCGTCCTAAGCTTACCCTTTAAGGGATAAACAGTAAGCATAATAATAAACATAAAAACATCAGGTCAAGGTGTAGCGAATTAAGTGGAAAGAAATGGGCTACATTTTCTTATAAGAAAATACAAAAGGTAAAATGAAATATTACCTGAAGGCGGATTTAGCAGTAAAAAGAAAATAGAGTGTTCTTTTTAAGTTGGCCCTAGAGCGCGCACACACCGCCCGTCACCCTCATCAAAAATATTAAAGGAAAAATAACATATAAATTTTTGAAGAAGAGGAAAGTCGTAACATGGTAAGTATACTGGAAAGTGTACTTGGATATCATGATGTAGCCTAAATATGGCACTTTGCTTACACCAAAGAAATACTTGTTAAAATCGAGTCATTATGAGTATTAAATTTAGCCTAAATAAATATTCTTAAATTAAAGACAATAAAACATTCTTACCATTTTAGTACAGGAGATGAAAAAAATTTTAAGCGCAATAGAAATAGTACTGCAAAGGAAAAATGAAATAGAAATTAAATAAATCATTAAAACAATAAAAAGCAAAGATTAAACCTTTTACCTTTTGCATTATGGTCTAGTAAGTTTAACCTCACAAATAGAAATTTAGACAGATTTCCCGAAACTAGACGAGCTACTTCGAAGCAGCATAATAAGAGCAAACCCTTCTCTGTGGCAAAAGAGTGGGATGACTTCCTAGTAGTGGTGATAAACCTAACGAGTCTAGTAATAGCTGGTTACTCAGTAAATGAACTTAAATTCAGCTTAAAATACTTTTTTAACAATTAAAGTAAAAAATAATATTTTAAAGTTATTTAATAGAGGTACAGCTCTATTAATAAAGGATACAACCTATTATACTGAATAAAGATTATATAAATTAAAGAAATTAACTATGTGGGCTTAAAAGCAGCAATCATATTAAAAGCGTTAAAGCTTAGTTAAAAAAATCTAGACATAATAATAACAAATCTAAATTCACTAGAACTACTGAGTCAATCTATTTATATAGATGTGTCTATACTAGAATTAGTAACAAGAATAAATTCTCTATGGTGTAAGTATAAATCAGAACGAAAAAATCACTGATTATTAACGAACCTATTGAAGGTAATATAATACAAAACAAGAAAAAATTATAAAACAAATCGTTAACCCAACACAGGAACACTACAATAAGATTAAAAACTTAGGAAGGAACTCGGCAAACAAGAACTTCGCCTGTTTACCAAAAACATCGCCTCTTGCTATTAAAGTATAAGAGGTCCTGCCTGCCCAGTGACATTAGTTTAACGGCCGCGGTATTATGACCGTGCAAAGGTAGCGTAATCACTTGTCTTTTAAATAAAGACCTGTATGAATGGCAAAACGAAAGTTCAACTGTCTCCCTAAGTTAATCAGTGAAATTGATTTTTCCGTGCAGAAGCGGAAATAAGATTATAAGACGAGAAGACCCTATGGAGCTTTAAATATAAATCAACTGTTTTAATTAAAACAACCGAAAAATACAATAAAACATAGTGATTAAAATTTTAGGTTGGGGCGACCACGGAAAAAAACAAAACTTCCGAGATGAAATTTCATTAATGAACAACAGTTCTAAAAAATAAAATATTTAACATAATTGATCCAATATTTGATCAACGAACCAAGTTACCCTAGGGATAACAGCGCAATCCTTTCTAAGAGTCCTTATCGACGAATGGGTTTACGACCTCGATGTTGGATCAGGACACCCCAATGGTGTAGTCGCTATTAAAGGTTCGTTTGTTCAACGATTAAAGTCCTACGTGATCTGAGTTCAGACCGGAGAAATCCAGGTCAGTTTCTATCTATAAACATTTTTCCTAGTACGAAAGGACCGGAAAAATAGAGCCTATGTTTTAATAAGCTCTTCTCATTACTACTGAAAACAACTAAAGTAGCCTAGAGTAAACTATAATCACCTTATATAAAGGTTAGTTAGAATGGCAGAGCCTGGTAATTGCAAAAGATCTAAAATCTTTCTCCCGGGGGTTCAACTCCCCTTTCTAATTATGAATTTTATATTTTCTTCAATTATTAACCCATTATTATATATTATTCCTATTTTATTAGCCGTAGCATTTTTAACTTTAGTAGAACGTAAAGTACTTGGATATATACAACTTCGCAAAGGACCAAATATTGTTGGCCCAATAGGTATTTTTCAACCTTTAGCAGACGGACTAAAATTATTTATTAAAGAACCAATCCGACCATCAACCTCATCTAAAACCCTATTTATTCTTATACCTATATTAGCCCTTACTTTATCAATATTGATTTGAATTCCACTACCAATGCCCAACAACTTATCAAACATTAATCTTGGCGTTTTATTTGTCTTAGCCCTATCAAGCCTTGCTGTTTATGCCCTGCTGGGTTCAGGATGATCTTCTAATTCAAAATATGCCCTAATTGGATCATTACGGGCAGTAGCACAAACAATTTCATATGAAGTTACTCTAGGATTAATTCTACTTTGCTTAGTACTACTAACAGGAAGTTTTTCCCTGATAAACTTTAATACTACTCAGGAGTACATTTGATTAATTATCCCAGCCTGACCAATAGCAGCAATATGATTTACCTCTACCTTAGCAGAAACAAATCGAGCACCATTTGACTTAACTGAAGGAGAATCTGAACTTGTTTCCGGCTTTAATGTTGAATATGCAGGGGGTCCATTTGCCCTTTTCTTTTTGGCAGAATATGCAAATATTTTACTAATAAATGCTTTATCTGCTATCTTATTTTTTGGTTTAACCTATAATAATTGCCAACCAGAATTATATACATTTAGTATTATAACTAAAACAGTTTTATTATCAATGTTATTTTTATGAGTACGAGCATCATATCCTCGATTCCGATATGATCAATTAATACACCTTATTTGAAAAAACTTTTTACCTTTAACTATTGCAATAACAATTTATCATATCTCTATGCCTATTATGATATTAGGTATTCCGCCAATAATCTAGGACATGTGCCCGAAAGAATAGGCCTCACTTTGATAGAGTGATTATAGGGGTTCAAACCCCCTCATTTCCTTAAAAAGATAGGACTTGAACCCATCCTTAAGAGATCAAAACTCCTTATGCATCCACCTACACTACTTCTTATGGTAAAATAAGCTAAAAGCTTTTGGGCCCATACCCCAAATATGTTGGTTAAAATCCCTCTTTTACTAATGAGTCCTTATGCATTATCTATAATATTATCTAGTTTATCCCTAGGAACATTAATAACATTTATTAGTCACCACTGGTTTTTAGCCTGAATAGGATTAGAAATTAATACACTAGCAATTATCCCATTAATAACAAAACTTCACCATCCACGAGCAACTGAATCTGCTACAAAATATTTTTTAATTCAAGCATCAGCATCAGCATTAATTTTATTTTCGTCAACAATCAATGCATGATTAACTGGGGAGTGAACAATTTTAAACATAGAAATTCCACTCTCATTAACTATAATTACTATTGCACTAGCAATAAAATTAGGTATTGCCCCTTTTCACCTTTGAATACCTGATGTACTTCAAGGACTTAATTTAATAACTGGCCTAATCATGTCAACTTGACAAAAAATAGCCCCAATAGCCTTACTGCTTCTATTACACCAACAATTGAACTCAAATTTACTAATAATTATAGCATTACTATCAACCATTGTAGGCGGATGAGGGGGACTAAATCAAACTCAACTACGAAAAATCATAGCATATTCATCTATTGCTCATATTGGTTGAATATTGCTAGTACTAACATTTTCATCACATTTAACAGCTATAAATTTTATAATATATTTGTTATTAACTTCATCCATATTTATTATACTAATTAACTTTTCTGCATTAAATATTAATAAATTAAGCACATCATGAATTAAGACTCCAATTTTAACTTCAATAATAATAATTTTACTTATATCTTTAGGGGGACTTCCACCAACTTCTGGATTTATTCCTAAATGATTAATTCTACAAGAAATTACTAAACAAAATTATATATTAATAGCTATTATAGTAACATTTGCAGCATTACTGAGCCTATTCTTTTATCTACGATTATCTTATACAATTTCATTAACCACCTCACCAAATATATCAAATTCTAAATTTATTTGACGACTAAAAACTAAACCCATTTACTTATTATCAATAGTAACTGTATTATCTATTATATTATTACCAATTACCCCCTTAATAACAAACATTTATTAAAAGACTTAGGATAATTAGACCAAAGGCCTTCAAAGCCTTTAGCAGAAGTTAAAATCTTCTAGCCTTTGATTATTAAGATTTGCAGGACTCTATCCAACATAATCTGAATGCAACCCAGACACTTTAATTAAGCTAAAACCTTTCTAGATTAGAGGGCTTTTATCCCACGACCTTTTAGTTAACAGCTAAACGCTCAATCCAGCGAGCTTTAATCTACTTCTCCCGCGTTGCTTAAAAAAAACGCGGGAGAAGCCCCGGCAACAAATCTATTGCTCTGTAAAATTTGCAATTTTATGTGCTATACACCACAAGACTTGGTAAAAAAAGGATTTTAACCTTTATAAAAGGGGCTACAACCCTACATCTTAATTCGACCATTTTACCTGTGATAATTACCCGATGACTATTTTCAACAAATCACAAAGATATTGGTACCCTTTATTTAGTATTTGGCGCCTGAGCTGGCATAGTAGGCACAGCATTAAGCTTACTTATTCGAGCAGAACTTAGTCAGCCAGGAACACTTCTTGGTGATGATCAAATTTATAACGTAATTGTAACTGCACATGCATTTGTAATGATTTTCTTTATAGTAATACCAGTTATAATTGGTGGATTTGGAAATTGACTAGTCCCTTTAATAATTGGAGCCCCTGATATAGCATTTCCGCGAATGAACAATATAAGCTTCTGATTATTACCTCCATCATTCCTTCTTCTATTAGCCTCATCAGGAGTTGAAGCAGGAGCCGGTACAGGATGAACTGTTTATCCTCCTCTAGCAGGAAATTTAGCACATGCCGGGGCTTCTGTAGATTTAACTATTTTCTCTCTACACTTAGCAGGAATTTCATCAATTTTGGGGGCTATTAATTTTATTACAACATCAATTAATATAAAACCTGCTTCAATATTACAGTACCAAACACCGTTATTTGTATGATCTGTATTAATTACAGCAATCCTACTATTATTATCCCTACCAGTACTTGCCGCAGGAATTACTATACTATTAACTGACCGAAATCTTAATACAACATTTTTTGATCCTAGTGGAGGAGGAGACCCTGTTCTTTACCAACATCTTTTTTGATTCTTTGGCCACCCTGAGGTTTATATTCTAATCTTACCAGGATTCGGAATAATTTCCCATATTGTAACTTATTACTCATCAAAAAAAGAACCATTTGGATATATAGGTATAGTATGAGCAATAATATCTATTGGCTTATTAGGTTTTATTGTATGAGCTCATCATATATTTACAGTAGATTTAAATGTAGATACTCGAGCCTATTTTACCTCCGCAACAATAATTATTGCTATCCCTACTGGAGTTAAAGTATTTAGCTGACTAGCAACAATACATGGCGGCTCAATTAAATGAGATGCCGCAATATTATGAGCCTTAGGTTTTATTTTTCTTTTTACTGTTGGAGGACTTACAGGAATTGTACTTGCTAATTCATCATTAGATATTGTTTTGCATGACACTTATTATGTAGTAGCTCATTTTCACTATGTGCTATCCATAGGAGCTGTATTTGCCATTATAGGCGGATTTGTTCACTGATTTCCACTATTTTCAGGTTATACATTACATCCTATGTGATCAAAAATCCATTTCGGAGTAATATTTATTGGAGTTAATTTAACCTTTTTTCCACAACATTTTTTAGGCTTAGCGGGTATACCTCGACGATATTCTGATTATCCTGATGCCTATACCTTATGAAATACAATTTCATCAATTGGATCACTAATTTCACTTGTTGCAGTAGTTATAATAATATTTATTATTTGAGAAGCATTTTCATCTAAACGAGAAGTTTTTATAACAGAATTAAATTCAACAAATATTGAATGACTCTATGGCTGTCCTCCACCTTATCACACATTTGAAGAACCTTCATATGTTCAATCACGAATTTATTAATTCAAGTAAGGAAGGAGTTGAACCCTCATAAATTGATTTCAAATCAACCACAAACCCACTCTGTCACTTACTTATAAAATGTTAGTAAAATATTACGAAACCTTGTCATGGTTTTATTATAAGTTAAAATCTTATACATTTTATCATGGCACATCCATCACAATTAGGTTTTCAAGACGCAGCTTCTCCTATCATGGAAGAATTATTACATTTTCATGACCATGCGTTAATAGCTGTTTTCTTAATTAGTACTCTAGTATTATATATTATTACTATTATAATATCTACAAAACTAACAAATACTAATGCCATAGATGCCCAAGAAATTGAAATAGTTTGAACAATTATGCCTGCAATTATTTTAATTGTTATTGCCCTACCATCACTTCGAATCCTTTATCTTATAGATGAAATTAATGACCCTCATATTACAGTTAAAGCCATTGGCCATCAATGATATTGAAGTTACGAATTTACAAATTATGAAAACTTAATATTTGATTCATATATAACTCCAACTCAAGATCTATTACCAGGACAATTCCGTTTACTAGAAGTTGATAATCGTATAGTAATTCCAATAGAATCCCCAATTCGTATATTAATTTCCGCAGAAGATGTTCTTCATTCATGGGCTATACCATCTATAGGAATTAAAACTGACGCAATCCCAGGACGATTAAACCAAACGACTTTTATTGCATCTCGCCCAGGAATTTACTATGGCCAATGTTCTGAAATTTGCGGTGCTAATCACAGCTTTATGCCAATTGTTGTAGAAGCAACTTCACTAAATTATTTTCAAAACTGATCTTCATCTATATTAGACTAATCATTAAGAAGCTTTCATATATAGCATTAGACTTTTAATCTAAAGACCGGCGATTTAAACCACCCTTAATGATATGCCACAACTAAACCCTGGGCCTTGACTTACTATTTTCTTAATATCATGATTAATTTTTCTAACAACTCTAACAATAAAAATAAATAACTTAAAATGCCTCAATGAACCAGCCTCACACTCTATTAAAAAAAACAAACCTCAATCCTGAAACTGACCATGAATTTAAGCTTCTTTGATCAATTTATAAGCCCTACAATTTTAGGTATTCCATTAGTCATAGTAGCTATAATTTATCCCTGACTTCTTTTTCCTTATCCAACTAATAAATGATTAAATAATCGCCTTACAACATTACAAGTGTGATTCTCCCAAAAATTTACTAAACAACTATTTACCCCTGTCAATATAAAAGGACATAAATGGGCTATAATATTTTTATCATTAATAGTATTTATTATTATAATTAATTTACTAGGATTACTCCCATATACATTTACCCCTACTACACAACTTTCACTGAACTTAGGCTTAGCAATTCCATTCTGACTAATAACAGTATTAATTGGACTACGAAATCAACCAACTATAACATTTGGTCACCTACTTCCTGAAGGAACTCCTACTCTTCTCATTCCTATTTTGATTATAATTGAATCAGTTAGCCTAATTATTCGTCCATTAGCATTAGGAGTACGACTTACAGCTAATTTAACAGCAGGCCATTTATTAATTCAACTTATTGCAACAGCTACATTAGTTTTATTACCAATTATACCATTAGTATCTTTTATAACTATATTTATTTTGTTTTTACTAACCCTTTTAGAAATTGCTGTTGCAATAATTCAAGCATACGTGTTTGTTCTTCTACTAAGTCTTTACTTACAAGAAAACGTTTAATGGCCCACCAAGCACACGCTTTTCATATAGTTGACCCAAGTCCCTGACCATTAACAGGAGCCATCGCCGCATTACTTTTAACCTCAGGGTTAGCGATATGATTTCATTTTGGCTCAGTACTAATTATATTACTAGGATTAATTGTAATATTAATAACAATATTTCAATGATGACGAGATATTATCCGCGAAGGAACCTTCCAAGGCCATCATACTTTGCCAGTTCAAAAAGGACTTCGATATGGTATAATTTTATTTATTACATCAGAAGTACTTTTCTTTTTTGGATTCTTCTGAGCATTTTATAATTCAAGCCTAGCACCCACACCTGAACTTGGAGAATGTTGACCCCCTATGGGGGTTATTACACTTGACCCATTTGAAGTCCCATTATTAAATACAGCAGTATTATTGGCTTCAGGGGTGACTGTCACATGGTCCCATCATAGTATTATACAAGGCGATCGTAAAGGAGCCATTCAATCTTTATTTTTAACAATTATTCTAGGACTATATTTCACCATACTGCAAGCAATAGAATATTATGAAGCCCCTTTTACAATTGCTGACGGAGTTTACGGATCAACTTTTTTTGTTGCAACAGGTTTCCATGGTTTACATGTAATTATTGGATCATTATTTTTAGCTGTATGTTTTATACGACAAATTAAATTTCATTTTACATTATATCATCATTTTGGATTTGAAGCAGCAGCATGATACTGACACTTTGTTGATGTTGTGTGATTATTCCTTTATGTATCTATCTATTGATGAGGATAATATCTTTTTAGTAAAATAATACAAATGACTTCCAATCATTAAATTCTAGTTAAACTCTAGAAAAAGATAATGAATTTAATTATTATAATAATTATTATATCAACAGTATTATCATTAATTTTAATTTTTATCAGCTTTTGACTACCTATTAATAATCCTGATCTAGAAAAATTATCACCTTATGAGTGCGGCTTTGATCCTACAGGCTCAGCACGACTACCATTTTCAATCCGATTTTTTTTTTTGATCGCAATTCTATTTCTACTGTTTGATCTAGAAATTGCCTTATTGCTGCCAACCCCTTGGGCATCACAATCTATATATCCTCAATTAACCTTAATATTATCAACAATTATTCTTATTATATTATCAATTGGGTTATTATACGAATGAATAAAAGGAGGATTAGAATGAGCTGAATAAGTATTTGATCTAAAAATGATTACTAATTTCGACTTAGTAAACTTTGGTTAAAATCCAAAAATACTTTATGTCCCCAACATATATAGTTTTCTTCACAACATTCTCATTAGGAATTATAGGAATAGCACTTCACCGAGTTCATCTTCTTTCGGCTCTACTTTGTCTTGAAGGAATAATACTTGCACTTTTTATTGCCTTATCATTATGATCAACTCAATTTGAAATCTTATCATATTTTACTTTACCTATATTTATATTAACTTTCTCAGCATGTGAAGCAAGTGTAGGACTAGCCTTAATAGTTGCCACTACACGAACACATGGAACAGATCACCTTAAAAATCTTAACCTATTACAATGTTAAAAATTTTAATGCCTACTATTATACTCTTACCAATAGTTTGATTAGCCCCTAAAAAATTATTATGATCGTTCCTAACTATAAACAGTATAATTATTGCTACACTAAGCCTAACCTTATTTAACTTACCATTAGAGCACATAATAAATAATAACAAATATTTAAGCTTAGATAAATTTTCTTCCCCATTACTTATTCTTACATGTTGATTATTACCACTAATAATCTTAGCCAGCCAAAATCATTTAAAAACTAACCCATTAAATCGACAACGAACCTATATATCTATATTAATTATTTTACAGGTATCACTAATTCTAGCTTTCACCGCAATAGAAATAATTTTATTTTATATTGCATTTGAAACTACCTTAATCCCTACACTTATTATTATTACACGATGAGGAAATCAAACCGAACGATTAAACGCCGGAACATATTTTTTATTTTATACCCTAGCAGGATCCCTTCCTTTACTAGTAGCATTATTAATCCTACAAAATTCTTTAGGGTCCATCTCATTAATTTTTATAGAACTAACTGGGCCTATAATTTTACCTCTTTATTCTCATAAAATTTTATGAGTAGCATGTTTGCTGGCATTTATGGTAAAAATACCACTATATGGTATACATTTATGATTACCCAAAGCACACGTAGAAGCCCCAATTGCAGGCTCTATAATTTTAGCAGCAGTATTACTTAAACTAGGCGGATATGGTATCTTGCGAATTTCCTTAATATTAACTCCATTATCTAAAAATATATTATACCCTTTTATTATTCTTGCATTATGAGGTATTATTATAACAGGACTAATTTGTATACGACAAACAGACTTAAAATCACTAATTGCATATTCATCAGTTAGTCATATAGGATTAGTTATTGCTGCAGCATTAATTCAAACTCCATGGAGCTTTTCCGGGGCAATCATTTTAATAACTTCACATGGCTTAATTTCATCAGCTCTATTCTGCTTAGCAAATACAAACTATGAACGAACACACAGCCGAACATTATTATTAACACGTGGTACTCAAGCAATTTTGCCATTAATGACCACTTGATGACTATTAATTAACCTATCAAATATAGCTTTACCTCCCTCACTTAACCTTTGAGGTGAACTAACAATTATACTATCATTATTTAATTGATCTAATTGAACTATTTTAATCACCGGAATAGGAACCTTAATTACAGCTACTTATACATTATATATATTTTTAATAACCCAACGAGGATTTATCCCAGAACATTTATCTTCAACTACTCCTACTTATACACGAGAACACTATTTACTAGCTATTCATATTATCCCAATAATTCTACTAATTATAAAGCCTGAAATTATTTCAGGTAATTTTGTATGTTCATATAATTAAAATAAAATATTAGATTGTGATTCTAAATATAGGAGTTAAAATCTCCTTATTAACCGAGAAGAATTAAGAAACCCAGAAACTGCTAACTATCTGCTACTGTGGTTAAAATCCACAGTCTACTCAACTTTTAAAGGATAATAGAAATCCATTGGTTTTAGGAACCAAAAACTCTTGGTGCAACCCCATGTAAAAGTAATGAACTTAATTTTGATTTTCAACTCATCATTAATTTTATCACTACTAATTCTAATATTACCTCTACTAATAGTTAAAAAAGATTTACCAACAAGTTACATAAAAGACTCTATTAAATTATCATTCTTTATTAGCACTATACCACTTATAATCTTTTTAAATTATGGAGTAGAATCAGTTATTTTATGTTTTCACTGAATATCTATTTTAAACTTAGATATTTATTCAAGCTTAAAATTTGACCAATATTCTATCTTATTTCTTCCAATTGCCCTATTTGTAACATGATCTATCTTGGAATTTACAATCTGATATATAGATTCAGACATAGATATTAACCGATTTTTTAAATATCTCTTAGTATTTTTAATTGCAATAATAATTTTAGTAACCTCTAATAATTTATTTCAACTTTTTATCGGATGAGAGGGCGTAGGAATTATATCTTTTTTATTAATCGGGTGATGACATGCTCGAGCAGACGCTAATACTGCTGCTCTACAGGCCGTTGTATACAACCGAGTCGGAGACATTGGATTAATTATTTCAATATCATGGTTAGCCGTATGAACAAACTCATGAGAAATACAACAAATATTTTTATTATATGAAAAGGAAGGTCCTATATTACCTCTACTCGGCCTAATTCTAGCTGCCATAGGAAAATCCGCACAATTTGGTCTTCATCCTTGACTACCATCAGCAATAGAAGGACCAACCCCAGTGTCAGCATTACTTCACTCAAGTACTATAGTTGTAGCAGGTATTTTTTTACTAATTCGATTTCAACCAATAATTCAAAATAACCAAATAGCATTATCAATATGTTTATATTTAGGTGCATTAACTACTCTATTTACGGCTGCCTGTGCATTAACTCAAAATGATATTAAAAAAATCGTAGCTTTTTCAACTTCAAGTCAATTAGGTTTAATAATAGTCACAATTGGGTTAAATCAACCTCAATTGGCATTTTTTCATATCTGTACGCACGCATTTTTCAAAGCAATACTTTTTTTGTGCTCAGGATCAATTATTCATAATTTAAATAATGAACAAGATATCCGAAAAATGGGTGGACTACAAAATATTTTACCAATTAGTACATCATGTATAACTATTGGCAGCTTGGCCCTAACAGGTACCCCTTTCCTAGCCGGATTTTTTTCTAAAGACGCAATTATTGAAGCTATAAATAACTCTTATTTGAATTCATGAGCATTAATAATTACACTTATTGCCACATCATTTACCGCTATTTATAGCTTCCGAATAATTTTTTTTTCATCTATACTTTTTCCACGATACCCTGCTCTTACCATAATTAATGAAAATAATAATCTTATTATTAATCCAATCAAACGACTCGCATTAGGCAGTATTATTTCAGGTTTACTAATTATTTTTAATATAGCACCTATAAAAACACAAACTATAACAATACCCTTTATAATAAAAATTATAGCATTATTAGTTTCATTATTAGGATTAGTAATTGCTATAGACTTGGCAAATATTACATCAAAAATTATTACTAAAACAAAAGAATATTCCTTTTTTAATTCCTTAGCATTTTTCCCAATAATTATCCACCGAATAATACCAAAAACAAACTTATTATTAGCTCAAAATATTGCAACACATTCAACCGATATAACCTGATATGAAAAATCAGGACCTAAAGGATTAATTAACCAACAATTGCCAATTACCAAAACCATTACTAATATCCAAACAGGTTTAATCAAAACCTATACAACACTATTTCTTATTAGCGCTTCACTTATCCTTATAATATTATGTTACGGCACGTAGTGAACCATAAGATAATCCACGAGTAACCTCTAACACAACAAATAATGTTAAAAGTAAAACTCACCCTGAAAGAACTAAAAACCAACCACCAAAAGAATATATTATTCCAATCCCTCCTCAATCATTACCAACTGCGCTATACTCAATATTATAATTAGTAAACAAAAACTCTACACTCATATTGCAATTAAAAAAAAAATAACCTAAACTTATTAATACAAAATATAAAAACACATAAATTAATACAGATCAACTTCCTCATGCTTCAGGGTACGGCTCCGCTGCCAAAGAAGCGGAATATGCAAATACTACTAATATCCCCCCCAAATAAATTAAAAGAAGAACTAATGATAGAAATGAAATTCCTAACTCAACTAAAACCCAACAACCACAAACAGCTGCCAATACTAATCCAAAAGCAGCAAAATATGGTGAAGGATTTGATGCTACAGCAACTAAACCAAACACAAACCCTAATATAGCAAGTAAAGCTAAATAAATCATTATTTTTATCCGGATTTTAACCGAAACCCTTAGCCTGAAAAACTAATGTTGTATTCAACTACAAAAACACAATGGCCCACCCAACTCGAAAAACCCATCCTCTACTAAAAATTATTAATGGATCATTCATTGATCTCCCAACACCATCAAACTTATCAGCTTGATGAAACTTCGGATCTTTACTTGGAATTTGCTTAATTGCCCAAATTTTAACAGGATTATTTCTTGCTATACATTATACAGCTGATACATCCTTAGCATTTTCATCTGTAGCTCATATTTGTCGTGATGTGAACTATGGCTGATTAGTTCGTAATACACACGCTAATGGAGCATCATTATTCTTTATCTGTATTTATATACATATTGGACGAGGCATCTATTATGGTTCATACATATATAAAGAAACTTGAAATATTGGTGTGATTCTCCTTCTTTTAGTAATAGCTACTGCATTTGTAGGATATGTATTACCATGAGGACAAATATCATTTTGAGGTGCTACAGTTATCACAAATTTATTATCAGCAATTCCTTATATAGGAAATTCACTTGTACAATGAATTTGAGGTGGATTTTCAGTTGACAAAGCTACTCTTACACGATTTTTTGCGTTTCACTTCTTATTCCCATTTTTAATCGTAGGAATAAGTATAATTCACTTATTATTCTTGCATCAAACTGGCTCAAATAACCCCACAGGTATTATATCTAATACAGACAAAGTCCCATTCCATCCTTATTTTTCCTACAAAGACGCTCTAGGATTTCTAATTATATTATCTACTTTAATATTATTATCATTACTTTCACCCAATCTTCTGGGAGACCCAGACAATTTTACTCCTGCAAACCCACTAATAACCCCACCTCATATTCAACCAGAATGATATTTTTTATTTGCTTACGCAATTCTACGATCTATCCCTAATAAACTTGGAGGAGTCTTAGCTCTTTTAGCATCAATTATAATCTTGATACTTATCCCATTAATTCATACATCAAAACAACGTAGTCTAATCTTTCGACCATTAACACAAATTATATTTTGATTATTAGTATCCAATACATTAATTTTAACTTGAATTGGAGGCCAACCAGTAGAACCACCATTTATTGAAATTGGTCAAATTGCATCTGCCTTATATTTTCTCTTATTTATTATAATACCTATACTAGGATGATGAGAAAATAAATTAATAAAATGATACTTAGATAGCTTAATTTAAAGCACTGGTCTTGTAAATCAGAAATGAAAAATAAAATTTTCTCCAAGTATTTATTTTACCAGGCACTTCCACTTTCCAGACACTACCTTATTTCTAAACTGCCTTTTAAGACCTGACCAAAATTCAAAATTTCTTCGATTTTGCTTAAACACACAACCCTGCTTAACCCAACAATTGAAAAGATTTTTAAAAATTTTAAAAAAAATTTAAAATTTAAAAAATTTTTAAAAATATTTAAAAATATTTAAAAATAATTAAATTTTTAAAAATTTAAAAAAAATTTAAAATTTAAAAAATATTTAAAAATATTTAAAAATATTTAAAAATATTGCAAAATATTGCAAAATTTTTTCAAAAAGGAGAGATTTTCACCCTCGCCGCTGACCTCCAAAGCCAGAATTCTAAAGTTAAAATACCTCTTGACCTAGTTTTGTTATCATCGAGTAACGCGGTGTACATATCATGTATATAGTACATTCATCTATCTGCCCCATGGATGTGACTCGTGTGCCTTTCTGATTTTTTTTTTTACCTACAGGCGGGAAACCAACAACCTGACCCCTTCGATACGATGACCAGATCTATGGACATACCCGTAGAGTGGTTTTAATTTATCTATACAGGCATCTGGTTTGAATCTAAGCGCATTAATCGTAGAGTTACCATCTTTTAACTTGAACCGACATCTGGTAAAATGCCTGACAACAAGGTGCACTTGGCAACGCATAACTGAGTCTGGCCTCAATTTGGGTTTTTTTTTTTTTTCTGTGAAGTCAATCCCCCATAAAGTCTTAAGTTGGCACAATTAACTTAATCTGAACATCGCTTCGCGTGCAGAATGATAATATTACCAGAATAGATTGTATGTTATTTTATTCATGAATCTTAGACATATATTTTTTCCCCCTTGAATTATCAATATTATTTTTCTGTTTCCGCCCCGGGACTTGTTCATCTAATATTTTAACTTTTGAACATCATCTAAAATTTTATTTTTGGTTTACCCCCTTACCCCCTTTACTAATCTAATCAGTATCTTTTTTTTTTTTTGGTCAACCCCCAGAACCAAAAAGGGTTTTTTATACATACGAACTGAAATAATCGATATCTCTAAAATAAGAGAATATATTAAGGGAAAGGGAATGAAGTTAAATTTTACATGCACCATATAAAGGTTTCTGATAGAAAAGTTTATACAGTATACATATACT